ATCAAGATAGGATTGGATCATCAAAGAATCATCAAAATTAGAGTGTTGAAATTTTTCGTGGGGGGGATTTACAATTTAATGAGATTCTGAAAGGAGGGTTCATTTTATTTAAATTAAATAACTAAAGTTTTATCTTTTGCTGAAGAAGTTTTGATAGCTACGGATCACAAAAAACACTAAAATCATAACAGAAAAATGCATTGTGGAAAAATCGATAGTTTCTTTTTTAGTTCCGAAAATGAAACTAAAATTCAAATAGAAAAATAAAAAGAATGTAAATAGTCTTTCTTCTTTTTGTTGTTGCTTGAATATTTTATATTCAATTGAATATAATAAATAACAAGCATTTTTGTTTTAAAATCAAATAAATCATTATTTATCTATAATTCGTTGGAACAAAAAAAGGGGCCCGGCTAGGTACTGACCAGGCCAGGCCATCAGAATAAGAAGGGGCTTTCGAACAAAATCAACACAAAGATGTCTTCTTTTTTTTTCTTTATTTTTCTTTTTTCTTTTTTTATTTATAGGCTCGTTCGAGCCCTTCCTTTATCTAATCTAAAAGAAATTCCTGATTTGTATATCTCTATAGAATAGAGAAAGAAAGACTCCTTACATTATGTGTAATGTAGTAATTCTCTTTTTCAATTGGGAGAGATGGCTGAGTGGACTAAAGCGTCGGATTGCTAATCCGTTGTACGAGTTATTCGTACCGAGGGTTCGAATCCCTCTCTTTCCGGTTCCGTTGATGACTTGATTTATTTATTTATTTTTCAAATTTTTGAAATCTTAGTTAAACGTGTGGAATAGATAAAATCCTAAGAAAATTTGAAAATTAACCAAGGAAAAACCCTTTTGATTTTATTCTTCACGTCCAGGATTACGTCCTGGATCATTAGATAGGAATCCAAAGATGAAGAGAGAAACAAAAAATATCACTACGGTATAAACGAAGAGTTTCAGAGTAAGCATTACACAATCTCCAAGATGATTTTTTTGGAAAAAAAAAGAGAATAGATCTTCCATTTTTCTACCACATATCCTATTTTGACACCAAGAAATGAGGTTTTTCTAGAAATAGAAATGAATTGTCAGAAATTTATTTGGAATAAGAGTTTTTCATTAACAAAAATTTCTTTCATATCCAAATTCGATATTGTGGGAGACCCTAATATAATTAATATAATAGGGTTAGGGTCTTTCACTGGAAAAGGGTCAAAAAAAGGAAGAAATGGGGTAAGCCGGATTTATGGCGACTATCCAAGAATTTCAATGTGTGAATCGAGGGTTCAGACTCTAAAACTTATCTGATTTTATCAATTGTTAGAGAATTTTTTCTCGAAGAAATCATGAATCTTCTAGGATATTATTAAGGATCTCATCGAAAACTTACAGCAGCTTGCCAAACAAAGGCTAAGAGAAAAAAAAACAGAGGTATGACTGGCATAACATCTACGATTGGATTCAAAAAAGCATAGGCTTCGGGCAATTTGCCGAAGAAAAAACTACTCGAATAAAGGGCAGAATTAAGACAAATACAGATCAAACTAAAGATATTAAGCATAACAGACATTTTGTTCTTGGAGATAATTGCATTTTGATTGAGTTATTGATATAAGGAAAAAGGAAGAAAGGAAGTAAGGTATACAAAAAATCCTTCTTTTTCTTTGAACCCACCCAATCAAAAATCCTCCAATTCTCAAAGGAGAATAGAAGAAATCATACTTTCATACAATATCTTAATTGAATTATATGTAATGATCAATAAATTCAGTTGAATTCTATATCTATATGGATTAAAATCCTAGTAATAATCTATTCTATAGATATTTGGACTGGAGTTGACAAACAACCAATAACAATATTATTGTTTCTTAGTGTAGATTAGAAATTGATAATGGGGCGTGGCCAAGTGGTAAGGCAACGGGTTTTGGTCCCGCTATTCGGAGGTTCGAATCCTTCCGTCCCAGAGCCATATCCATTTTTTTATAATTTTAGAATAAAGATTGTTTTCTTGAACAACTTTCTGTTTAAAGTCTAATTTTAGATGGAATGTGATTCTTTTATATCTTATATGAATCATATCTTTTTTCACAAACTGAACTGAATCGAGTTCAAATGACACGCATCTGGACCTGAATCTATTTTTTATCAGGTACGATGAGAACATGGATCAAAACAAAAGAGTTTGAATTCAAAAAAGTTGGGTGGGCTTTTCATCATATGTTCATTCCCTTTGATATTTAGGGAAGTTAGTTACTTGGAAAAACTTTCCATCCCATATCTATTTGAATTTTCAACGATGGATGTATTTTGAATCGAGATGCAAAAGAATCTATATTCCCTATCTCTTATTATTTATCCCGTAAATGAGGGAGTCTAATTAGTAATTAGATTTTTCTCGAGATCTCTGAATTCGAAACAAGAGCGAGTTCTTGATACTAATTAAATTCAATCAATAGGACTAAGTCTCTTAGTGGGCAGGATTCCTTTTTTTTTCTCTATCATTCCCATAGAAAGAATAGGGGAGTGGATAGGAGATAATCAGTATTAATTTAAATATCTGTATCTGTCCAAATCTCATTAACAAATGATCAAATAACATATTTATATATGTTTATATGTTATGGAATCGATGTATTTTCTTTGAATCTCGTTTTTTTTATTTTATTTAGGTATTTTTTTTGTTTGGCTATAATGAAGAATTGTAAATCTATGTAACGATTGGATTGAGGCAGGGGTGATTTATCCTATCCCTTTTATTCACTTTATGACAAGATTCGATTATTGAAATATTACTCAACCCCATGTTAAACAAAATGCATATAAAATGAGGAAATGTTTAGCTTATATGTATCGTTCTATTTCAATGACAATAGTCTTTCGGTTTTTGTGAAAAAGGTTTGGGATCCCTTAAATTTTGTAAACTAAAATTAGTTAAATTAAGTATTATAGAATATCTATAACAGTGACAATTGTTCAGTCTATCTGATAGATATGAAAACCCCTCTCGATTTTTTCGATTTGGATTTTCGCAATCAGATGAAAAGAATAAAGATTCAAATCTTACCTTACATCAGTTTTTTTATCCATCTCATGAAAAAAAAATGGGATTTCTTTCTTCTTTTCTGTGATCTATTTATCTATTTGAAATCAGTGATGGGTCAATTAAAAAAAAAAGACTTATCTTTTAATGATGTCTAAATAGGAACCTTTTTCCATTCGAAATAGTTTTAATAAAAATTTTGAATGATTCCTTGTAAGTTGAATCTTTGGTACTCAAAAAGTAGGAAATAGGTCAATCTATCCTATTGAGTCACTTGAAGTAGCAGACTCAAAAAGAACTTATTTATTCGTTTATCTATTTCTATTTCTTTATATATATATGTTAAAGATGGTGTCTTGCTAAGACTTCTTCAGAAAAATCTTTACACATATCATATATAGAAGAAAAAGTATAGATTACGCGATGTCTATGTACAACTGAACCAATGACTATTCATGATTCCATGATTGAATCAATTCCATACCGGTTCCAAATTAGAGGAATGTTATGGTAAAACTTCGTTTGAAACGATGTGGTAGAAAGCAACGTGCGACTTGAAGGACAGATCCGTTGTGGATTTTTACATCCGCTATTTTATATTTATATAGGAATGAAGGTGCTCTTGGCTCGACATCGTTTGTTCTGTTCCACTCGAACCCTTCGTTTTTTGCTTTTTGTTGGGTTGTAAATAGTCCACGATGGAGCTCGAGTGGAAAGGATTAATTCATTTCTCGGGGGCAAGGATCTAGGGTTAATGCCAATCAATAAATTGGAACAACTTCGTAAATATATCTTCGAGATAGAAATGGAAAGGATCCAATTTGAGCAAGTTTCCAATTCAAAAGCAAAACCTGTTGGAATTGATCAAACGTTTTCGATCCAAAGTGTATCACGCGGGAATCAACTGTCCGTAGGATTCTTTGATAGAAAGAGAAATCACAAAAAAGGGTATGTTGCTGCCATTTTGAAAGGATTAACAAGCACCGAAGTAATGTCTAAACCCAATGATTTAAAACAAAGATAAAGGATCCCAGAACAAGGAAACACCCTTTTAATTGTCTCGATAGTCTCAATAACTGGATCAGACTGAAGAATCAAAATCGAATTTTAAACGAGACAAACAAAAGGGGGTAAAGACCACTCAATAAATGAAATTTATTAAAGATTTTTTCCTTATAAGCTATTTGAGAGTTATCCAACTTGAGTTATGAGTACGAATGGTTTCTTTTTCATTTTCAGGAAGGAAGAAGAAAAAAAAAGACTTAAATCATAGTCTAATTGATTTTATAGGCTCATTTGTCATTTATTAGAATTCCATACATAGACAAAACTTTGAATCAAATCATTTTTTCTCGAGCCGTACGAGGAGAAAACTTCCTATACGTTTCTAGGGGGGGTATTGTTCATCTACATCTATCCCAATGAGCCGTCTATCGAATCGTTGCAATTGATGTTCGATCCCGAAGAGAAGGAAAAGATCTTCGAAAAGTGGGTTTTTATGATCCACTGAAGAATCAAACTTTTTTAAATGTTCCTGCTATTCTATATTTCCTTGAAAAGGGTGCTCAACCTACAGGAACTGTTCAGGATATTTTAAAGAAGGCAGAAGTTTTTAAGGAACTTCGACCTAATCAAACGAAATTCAATTAAAGAAATATCAAGGGGGGGTAGTGATTTGTATATAACTTTGTATAACTTTTCTCTACTATTTTTTTATTTCCCCCCTTAATCCTGCTTTATTCGTATCTATTTCTCATTGCTTCTGTCGAATTCCATGGTCGATAACAACAAAACCTTAGTTTATTGATCATATAAATCTCAAATTCGGACATTTCATTTCTTTCAATTATGTGGTTTTCGTTGGAATTTGACTAACCAACAAGGAATCCAGTTTGTTTATTCCACTTAGATTGATGAAATACATTAAAAATCCGATATTTTTTTTCCAATTCTTATT